TCCCGTCTTCCGTTTTGGCGGGGTCCGCCATACCTAAGTCTCATTCATGATCTTCTCGTTTCAAAAGGAGATGCGGCCGCAACGCAAGAGTCTCTCTTATACCAGAGCAGCTTTTTTCAGTGCCTGGTATGCGGGATTTCCTTGAGTGGTCGACCTTGCTTGGGCTTCTCGCTTCCTCTTATGGCAGTCTTGTTAATAACCTGACGCTCACCACGGCTTTCCCAACAAAAGATTGAAAGAAGTAACAATGGGCGAGCTCGGTAGTACTACTTGAAAGCACTTTTTGCATATTCTGAAAGAAAGACGTGTTTCGGGCTCTTGTAGAATGGAAAGCACAAGGGTTCTCTGGTGGTATTTCACTTTTATAGAGGAGTGAGGTGATTCGGGTATCACGACCTCGGTTTTCACTAGGAGTTCTATAAACCGGCTTATAAAGGTTTTAGGTTTTGACATATTCATTAGTCTTGGAGGTCCGATATTGTAGGTTTTTCTGGTAAGTTAAGAGTATTGGCTCATGAACGAACTTTGCTGCCAACTATTTAAATGTGGTGAAGCTTCCAACGGGTAGGCTCCCAAACCACATTGCGACATCTCCTTCTGGAAGAAAACCTTTTTTTTCCTTATTCTCTCGAACCGGGCCGGGAGAGTCCCATTGGCGACCCGGGGCATCGGCATCACAAATAATTATACCAAAGCCAGCCCCTCCCATTAAACAAAATAGTATAATCAATCTTCTCTATCTTGCAATATATAATATAAAAATAGATGCCTTCCTTGAGATTGAGTTGAGATAGGGCACTTGAACCCTTCTATCTTGTTTACGGGCGATCTTAATCCATAGTAAAGGTAATTAAAAAAGGCTTCTTCTTGGGTTGAGACCACTTCTCTCTTTACTTTAGAAAAAAAAGTCTTACCTATTTCGCCACATCAAAGAGATTTCAAATCAATAAAATATGGCTTTCACATATATGGCTATGCCCGGATCTAACTCTCTCTCGCATCTACTCGAAGCTCGTGCAATGAACAATCACCTTCCTTACTTACGACTGTTACATCGAAGAAAGCTAATTGCTAATGAAAGTCTTCCTTTCCTCCGTGCCTGGCTTCCTTTTTCAAGTACAAGTAGTTGCTTTCTCGCGTTATCCAATTATATTGGAAAAGAAAGACCTATATAAATAAGAAGAACAAAATCTAATAGTCCTACTATAGTAGGACTATCAATCAAACACATTCAACCCTAAGGGAAGGGTATATGCATTATTGGCAAGAGTCAGCTGCAAAATAGCATTCTCTATATACATGATTAACTACAACTGACCATTCAATGAGTTGTTTGCATGTATAGCGCATTTGGATTCGAAGCCGCAACTCCCGCCCTTACCTATGCTGCTAGGTGAGATAGATTGGAACCCACTTTTACACTCTTTTTTGAGTAGTCCTTCTTTCCGGTCAATCAAGAAAGCTTCGCAAGCACAGTTTCCTACCCGAGGCATTGTCCTAGAAAGGGCTTTTTCAGCTGCTCTCTTTACTGTATTAGGTTTCAAAGTGTCTCCTTTCCATTTCCGCTCCGGAATGGTACAGCTTAAAGTCTTCCTAGTGAAGAAGTACCAGAGAGAGAACCTAGTATGGAATGAAAGCTTTGGTCTGGAATGCTTACTTTAACAATGCCATGGTTCGTGCTGATTGACAGCAAACAGAGTTCCGAGTCCAGTATGACTTCTGAGCTTGGGGATCAGAAAGCTATAGCAGCTAAGGTGTGAAACATTGATGGCAGATATGGATAGAAAGTTCCATGTCTGAGAAGGAAAAGAAAACAACCTCTAAGCTAGCTTGTCAAAACTCTTCCTCCCAGAGTGAGGCTAGATAGTTTATCTTTCTAGATGACTTACTTTGAACCTTGTCATTCAATCCCAAAAGCTTTTTTTTACATCTTTTGTCAAAGTAGAGTTTACTTTTTTGAGAGGAAAGGGGCGTAGTGACTTGGCTTGGAACGATAGAGTACGTTAAGCATCAAGAAGAGACTCTCAAGCTCTCGTTCCAAGTCTTACAAAAGTTTGGCTAATAGGGATAGGAAAAAGGGTAGCTGTGTAGTTGTAGAATTTGCTCAGCTGACAAAGACAGGTTTTCAGATACTCCACTTACTTTGAGAGGAAGAAGTGACCTAACGGAAGTGTCTCGAGTGAATGAAGGTTCCAAACACTCTGTTAGTAAGGAAGAGGAGAGAGGGGGGAAAGTCACTCTCCAACTCAGGAGAAGAGACTTGACCAAGGAGTAAGAGAGAGCTGCGTCTACGAAGCTAAAAGCCACTAATTAGACTGTTTGGAGCTGGGAAAGGCAAGGCATGGAAAAAACATCAATCAAGCTACAAGAAAGAGATGGACTGCGAAGTAAACAAAAGCGTATTCAAAGGATTGATAGAACTCAATCTCATCGAGTTGCCAGACTATAAGCGTCCACATGAAGCAGATCGTGTAGGGGATCTTCTCTTTTGCCCTTACCACAGGGTTGGTTTTGGGACATAAGATCCAAGATTGCTTTGTCCTGAACTGAAGCGCAAAACAAAATCAAGATAAATGAAGGAACCATAGACGCCGAACTCTTGAAGACTAGAAAGAAGGGTCTGAAGGTGGCTGCATCTAAGATGGCTCCTTCCTCACGATCGATGGATTCGACGAAGATGATGGCCACTCCACTTCCCGGAGGAGCCAGTTTATGTCAACAAGATAACTCTAAGGTCGGGTACTCAATTACCTGACGTACAGCCTCCAGCACCTTCAGTGGGGGCATCCCAAGCTCCACCTAACCAAACAGCTTCTCCTGAGAAGATCAAATACAATGTCATGGCCCTTCTGAAGAAAAGACCCTTCTTTCTTGCTAAGCGTGTACGACGCATTGTGTCTATCTGAAGATCTTAGAAAGGCGCTGATTTAACTACGTCAAACCTTTCCTGAATAAAGTAATGCAGGGGTTGCAAAAATCGACACATCGACGGCTCAATGCTCTTCTATAGAATTCTCAGATGAAGACTTGTTGCTGGGGACTAAGTTGCACAACCGGCCTTTGTTGATGGCTGGAAGTCTTTAAGACATACCTGTATCCAGAATCATGTTAGACTGCGGCGATAAACATCATACCTTTGAAGATGCTGCTGAAGTTGGGATATACTATCAATGATCTCAGTCCAACCAATGTATGATACACCCGGAACTGCAACCCTCTCTTCAATCGGGTCAAGCCCGCCCAACCCCCAGGCCCCAAGCCTGTCAGTTTGACCAGGAATGTCTACGAACGGCATAATCATGAATAAGAAGAGCAACCGGTAAACGAGTGCGAAGGGAGCGAAGCGGGGTTTTCTATCTAAGGAAGTATAGTCTCCTTCAGGCGAGTTGAACGAACGGTCTACTCAAGCTCCTGAGAGCGAGCAGAATAGCCATCAATGAGTCTTTAAAATGGAATAACAATCAAATAAGTAGTTAACCCACGTCGTCTACCCCCGTATAAGATAAGCAATTAATTTACTCTTTGTTTGCGATTCTTTCAAGGAAGGATCCATACGATCATATTTTTCTATAGCATAAAAGGTCTTTCTTTCATGGACTAGATCCCAGCAGACAGCGATCTTCTTACTGAGAACCCAACGTTTAACGAATCAGATGGGGGAATCACCCACATGAGGACCAGAAGACTCTAACGCTCTACAGAGCCCGAAAGACTTATTGCTGAGTTCGGGATCATATCAGATTCCGAATCGGAGAATGGGAACAAGAGGAAGAAAGTAGCTCGCCTAAAAGGACTTCAACAAGAGGAACTACTCTTTACTTCGATAAAGAAATAGCCTTCTAAAGAGAGTTGCTTACTACGAAAAGCAAGATGCCCCACTAGTCTGATTTTATTGATCACTAGCCCTTACTCTCAGTCACTGATTCCAGAACGAATACCGAAACAGCCGTTCCCTTGCCAGTCTACTGCCCGATGGCTTTACATCGCTAAAGAATCAGTAATTGACAGCAAGAGCTAAGAATTAAGAAAAGGAAAGTACCAATTAGATTGGCAATGTGCGCTCCCATGGGAGTCGAACCCACCTAAGCGGTGGCCTTGTTCTACCGAGAGATGAACTAAGGAGCGGCAACCCCAACCATCTCTGAACGACCGAACAAGGCTTGAAGAGTCTGAGCTCGGTCAAAGAGAAATCAAATTAGAAATGATCGCACCGACGGACCATGAAAACGTTCTAAATCTACTCGAGTCTCTTCGCCTTCGCAGGAAAGCGGGAAAAATGAGCTCAATTGAAGGGGCCCACCTAACCACTCACCCTTCCCCCCACCTCTCGGGGCGGCCTCGCCTTTGAAGGCTACATTCGATCCCACAATTCAGAATCGAAAAAAAGTCCAATGAAGGGGCCCCTTATCACTAAAGCAACCAAAGCACGGTTGGTTTACTCGCCATGAGAAGGGTCTGCTCTTTCACTGCGTGACGGCTGAAAAGAGGGTCCCCGAAGAAAGGGGAAAATAAGGCTATAAGTAGGCTTGCTTGCTATACGAGCTGTTCGCCTTTAGACGGCTTGGCTTCGGCTTCGCTATGGCTCCTATTGTAGTAGTCGGTCTTCTAGAATAGAAGCTTCGCCAGAAGCAAGCAAGATGAGGTCGCTTTCCTTCGTAGACAAGGCTCGTTCCGTACTTGTCGTGTAGTACTCCCCCGGAGGCTTATGCACTCTACTTGCTGTCTACTAAACGAGCGTTAGAGCGAGCGAAGCCTTCAATTCCATTTTCTTGCTTCCCCTCTTTTGCAATCAGTTTCGCTACAGCACCCCTTAAGCTTCCCCGGCTTGGGGGATTAATTGATTGGCTACCCGAGAACCATAATCTTTCCTAGAAACAGCTTCTACGACGATAGGCATAAAAGCATGATTAGTTCCACAAATTTCACTGCACTGCCCATAGTAAACTCCTTCTCGTTGTACCAAAATAGAGGTCTGATTTAAACGACCAGGTACAGCATCACATTTTACACCTGAGGAAGGTACAGCCCAACTATGAAGTACATCAGCAGATGTTACAATAATACGTATATGAGTTTTGGCTGGTACAACCACTCTATTGTCCACTTCTAATAAACGTAATTGACCCAATTCTAGATCATCTTCTGGAATCATATAACTGTCAAAAGTGAGTGACTGTTCATCGGAACTGTTATAGTCCGAATACTCATAAGTCCAATACCATTGATGTCCAATAGCTTTGATAGTAATGGCTGGATCTACTACTACCTCGTCCATTGAGTATAGCAGAGCAAATGATGGTATAGCAATGAACATCAGGATGATAGACGGAAATATGGTCCACAGAATCTCGATAGTAGTTCCATGAACAATCCTTTGCGGGATTGGATTTTTTTGATAGTGAAAATGCCATAAAGCGCGAACCAAGATCCATGATACGAAAACCAAAATCAGAATGAGGAAGAAAAAGATATCATGATGTAAGTCTATTATTCCTTGCATCATAGGTGTTGCTGCGTCTTGAAATCCTAATTGCCATGGTTCCGCTGCATCACAAGGAGCCATTGTGAAGAATAGCCATTCTAGAACAATCATTTGCTTTCCTTCATTCTTTGACTGCTCTGCTCTCTCAAAAGAGAGACTTCTTCTTGCTCCACCAATTCAGGAAGACTGAAATCGCCGGTTGGTCTAACCGAGAAAGGTTTGGGAATAAGTCGGCTTTTGGCATTGCTTGGGCCGAGGGTGAGGTGCTTCTGAAAAAAAAAAGCTTAGTTGTTCTGGACTTTCTTGATTAGATGAGGACAGATATGATATGAGGAATCTTTCTAGTTCACCAGTCTATACAAGACTCGGCCCAAATAAGACCAAGCCCATTTCTATTAAAAATTTTGTTTGGAATGTCATCCTAGCATAGATCTTTCTGAGTAGAGATGGATTCGATCTTTTTTATTTTATTTTTATTATATATTGATTGAATTTTCTATATCTTACTTATCTAGTCACCGATCCATTCATTCAAGATTACGGAATCTTTTATTGTACGAGCTTCAAAAAAATACCACAATGAGAGACATTCGATCCCAGAATTTGCTCTATCCCACCCCCAATGAAATGTCTTAAGCAAAGTTTCCTCCATCTTGCTCTCTAGCCGTAGCCGGGGGGAAGGCGCGAAGTGATGCCAAGAAGAAGCTCTTTGAAAGCTAGAGAAGAAGCAGCTTTTCTTTGTGCCAACCCTATTTTCTCGCCTATAAGTAAGAAGTCTGGGGAACTAGAGGTGATAAAGAAAGAAAGGAATGGAGCAGAGGCAGAGTGAAGGAGATGAGGATCCGGATTCCATTCTTTTTTAGTTTGAGTGAACACCCGGTAGCCAATCGATCAGAAGACGGATTAGCTCGCCTTCGGGTGATTAAGAAGAAAAAGAAGATCCCGGAGTTCTATTTCTAGGTTGAGGAGATTGATTTGACTTTATTGTTAACCCTACTCGAAAGAGAGTGAGTGGCGAATTAAGATAAAGGCTATTCTTTCGCCAAGATAGCCGAGGGAAAGGCGAAGTCACAAGTCCTTAAAATGGAATAAGGATTTTTTCAAATACCAGCATATTAGAAGAGGATCTAGATCCCATCCAATACCGACAGCAGCTTTGAACCAAAGCGTATATAGTAAGAGACGTCTCCGAAAAAACATGTTTTTAGCATTTTACACTACGATTAGAACACGAACTAGCATACTCGGGGTCATAAGGCTTCCCATTTACTGCATTTAGGTCTTTCTTTTCTTGTAACAGTAAAGAGAAAAAGCCGGGATGCTTGACGCCCTTTGGTCTTCTACTTTTTTTTGCAGCGAAGTGAGACTATCCAGTATGGCTCAACTGTCCGTCCACCCGATATTATTGATACCCAGAATACAGGATTTGGTTCTTTGGATTCGCTCAGACTAAACCGGTGTGAGGATCTTGAATGCAAGAGTGAGTTTTCCTACGCAGAAGAAGGAAAGGATGCCGCGAGAGATATGAGGTAGAGCTATATGTGAAGACTTGTCTTGTGTGTCAACAATACAAGGTAGAGAACGAGCATCCAGGGGGATTGTTGGAACCTTTGCCTGTACCAGAGCGTCCATGGTAAAGTGTCTCCGTGTTTTCTTCATCTCAGCATTCCCTAAGTACGAAGGGTATGAATCTTTCATGGTGATTCTTGATCGATTCTCTAAGTATAGGGCATTTCATCCCAGCATCTACGGACTGTACAGCGGAAGAAGTGTCGAGGTTATTCTTCAAGCACGTGAGTCCAATTTTGGGGATTACCACGGAGCATTATTAGTGACCGAGACTCACAGTTCACGGGAAAGCTGTGAACGGAACTCTGAATTTGGTCAGAGTTGCATTTCTCTACGAGTTTTCATCCGCAGACAGACCAAATCCCCATTTCAAAAGCCTGGGATCCTGTCCCTTGGACGACTTTTGAAATGGGAGAATGGCAACCGATGATTGTTCCCTGCAGTGGTAGAACCTCTTGAACCAGGCTTTGGGAACTTGCCTTTCTCTTTCTTCCCTAAAAGGAATATAGCTATTAGTGCCCAAGTCCAAGCACGGGTCCCGAAGGGTCGACAAAGGACAGATACAGATGTTGAGATTCGGTGTCGATGAGGACACGCGAGATAGCGCTATTGCCGATATAGGCAACGATAAGAAAAACCCTTATGTGAGGAGAAGGAGTGCCATCTGGTAAGTCGTTGTCCGAAAGAGAGATAGCCATGGGAGCCGTTAAAGTTCCAACAAAATCCAATTTGAAAGGTCTGTTGGGGTGGTGCCCGCCGGGACCTGGGCACTCGCAAGGAATTTTTTGAAAACTTCTTGGTGAGTTGGAGAAGAGCAAACAAAATGGAAGCTTGGGTTCTACCTAATTGATTAATAAGATCATAGCTGGATAGTTTTTTTTCTTGTTTCGGAACTCTTTCCCTTTCTTGTTGTTGTTTTGTTGGGCAGTTGACTCGTGATTGAGGATCAGGAAGGCACCCTACCAGATTTGATTTGAGAACAGTCCTTGGTTGTTGAGCTGCATTTGCCACTAATGCAGGCTCAGCCGGGATAACAATTGGTGGAGAAAGCGGTATAACCAAAGCCAAAGAAAGGAGTAGAAGATGGGATCGATAGAGATTGACCTAAAATACATCTAGGATCAACTGAATAATGCGATGCTTGACATGGCTGTAATGAGAAGACTTTGAGCCGTCTGATTTGTTTGAATATTTTGGGGAGAACTCGCAGAGGCAGCGGATTGGTTTTGTTTTGCGCCGAAGGATAAGGATCAAGTTGAAAAGGCTGATTTACTTGAAAAGAAGAAACTAAAATGGACTCTTGACTAGAAAAAACATGACAATTCTCTTGATTAAATTGGGCTCCTAGGCCCGGAAAAGATTTGCTTACTTGACCCGGTGAAACTACTGAAGACTTTTGAGATGGAACTACAAGCACAACTTCTATTCAAGACTCCTTTCTTACTTCAAAAGAGTCTGCCCTGTAACACGGTAATGAGAAATCCATTTCCGTCTTCCCCACATCCCAGGCATCTGGAAATCCTTCTTAGCCACTGGCCAAGTGCCTTTTCTTCCTCGTTGATACCATAGATACCACTAATAGGGTGCATGATCTTTATGCGATCGCCTTACGTCCTTTAAAAAGGGATCGTCGTTTAATAAACTTAATCAGATTCTTTTCCGACATAGCATACTATTGAGTGATGTAGCTATAGCTTTGAATTGTTGGTATAGCAGTTAGAAAGAGTACTGAGTTCTTTTTTTGCTCTAGCCAGGTCAGACTTAGCCAATAGATTGGGAATTTTGAATAGAGGATACGATTATAGGATAGATGCTTATTGTTAAACTTCCCTAATACCTAAACTCTGAAAGCGAGCCCTTTCATTCTCATTCTCAAGATTGAAGGCCCCTCTATTGAGAACACATTCTACTAATAGCGCAAGGGGCCCACAGCTCCCACTCCCCTTGCCCCACTCATTCCTGCTGGAGTGGGCCTCCTCTTGTCAAAAAACGACAGTTGAAAGGATTCAACCCGCAGCTTCGAGTACCTCTTTTTCACTAAAAAGATTAGAAGACGAATAAGATCAAAAAGGCCATCATTAGGGCAAACAATGCAATAGCTTCGGTTAGAGCAAAGCCCAAAATGGCATAACCAAATAATTGTTTAGCCAATGATGGATTTCGCGCCACGGAATGGATCAAAGAACTGAATACGTTTCCAATACCGACAGCGGCTCCCGCTAAAGCAATTGTAGCAGCTCCGGCACCTATTAATTTTGCACCCTCTAACATCTCGAGTTGAGAATTCTCGTCACGCTTTTGAATTCACGATTTTATGTTCGTCATTCTTTGTCGATTCTTCTCAATTACATCGAGCCTTTTATCTTCTCTTACTTGGGGCATTCGTTTCGATCTTGTACGAAAGTAGACGGAAGACCACAAAAATCTCGACAAAAAAAAAGAAAAGTACAAGCAAGTACTCCTACTACAACAACCTCCGTGAACGGACGCTTTCTTGGAACTAATTCATAGAAGGCTATGTATTCTAACTATATAAACAAATAATTGAAGCGCGCAGTCATTAAAATGTTTTATGGTTTCGGGTAGGATCAGAGAGTTGCCATCTTTTTCTTCCTCGTTCACAAAAATGAATAAACTGAGTTTCTTAATTTTTTGTAAAGTGCTGCAATTCCTTCTGGATCGGGGCCGGGGTTTGGTACTTCAGCCGGTGCTGCCGCCTGCGGCAAGGCCTCTTGAGGCTGTAAGGCCGGACCTTGTACCTCTGCTGGACCAACCGGATTGGGCTGTGCTACCTCTTCCGAGAAAGACTCCTCGAGAGCCTGCAGCTCGGACGACCTTTCAACCCAATTTGAACTTTCACTGCTACTAATGTAGCAACTTAAACTCAGGTGCAGGTCGAAATCGGACAAAAAAGCAAAGAGTGCTGCGCCCCCTTTCCACCCGAGCGGACTAAAGAGGAAGTGGAAGGATCTGACCAGTAGCATTTTTTTGGAAAAAAAAGATTCCCCGAGTACTAGAAAGAAAAAATAAGATAGGGTGAATAAGGTAACAAGTAATAAGACAACTGTGGAGATTCTGACCAAAAAATTCGACATTCCATGCCCTCGAAAGGAAATCCCCATAGCAAATTTCCATTTCTTATTATATTAAATGCAGATATGAACGTACTTGCCCAATCGGGGCTTCGCCACATCGGGGCTATGGGAGTCGAACCCAATTCAATTCTTCCGCGACCCCTCCACGAATAACGAGAAAACTTTTCTCTTTTCTACGATACCACAAATGAAACTTCCTTCCTGTCCCTGATGTGATGTCTTCTCACTCAGAGCTTGCATTCGAGGTCCCATTTCAACTAACTATGTCACTTTCCTTGCGAACAGCTATTTCTCTTCCTTCTGTGGCATTTGGCCTTCAAACATCTGATTCACTAGCACCGGAAATTCACCCAACAGCTAGGCCACCCAAGCCCTAGCCCTGCTAACTCTAATTCTTCTTCACTTGCTAACATCAGCAACGGATACGGATAAAGTTCCCCCTCTAGCAGCGGCAACGTGGATAAGAGATGCAGCGGGAACAGAAAGACCGGTTACTCAAGCAGCAGTGGCTACGACTACGAGAGCAGTTGTAACGCTTATTCCCACGGCTTCTTCTATACCAGTCCTGCCTATGATGATTCAATTCCTTCTCTCTTCGATGCCGTCTCTATCCTATCTGTGCACTAACCCCCGGTTACGAGAACAGTAAGAGTTCCTTCTGTCCCACTTGGCTCAATAGCCGGAGATGAAATAGCAGCTTATTCTTTCACATTTGTCCAGCTTATGATGATTCAATTCCAACAGTGGATAGGCAAACAAAAGAAAGCAGTCACCCACCAGTAAGGCATAGAGTGAAGCCAGGAAAGGAATTGGTTACTACAGACAGACCAGATTCAATAGCGCCGGTAAGACCTCCAAGACCAAGAGCAACGGAGAATCTAACTCGTACAAAGGGTATTCATCCCATCTCGAGTTCTAAACTATATTCTCATGTCCTCAATCCCGGCACTCTACTATATGCAACCTATTTTTACACAACTTATTCTATCCAGCGTATTCTCGGCATCAATACACTAACTCCTGGCAAGATCCAATCAGAAAGAGAAGAAGCATCTGACTCATAAGCTACTAAGCCCGAAAGCCTTGCCAACTACGTATACCTTACTTACTAGCTAGCCTAAGAAGAGAAGTACTTGCCAGCAGACTCGAAATCATCCAAGCTCACCAGGACCCAGAAAAGGAGGATGCTGAGAAAAAGGGCTTCAGCTTTCTTCGAGAAAGGGGGAATCCCCCATAAAAGCTGCGGAAGTAGGGATTTAAGCATGGAGAGAGGTGATAGTTTAGCCTCTTGATTTAGGAGTTCGGAGGTATTCGTAGATAAAATTTCTCCCCCCAGGGAAAATCGAAGAAGAGTCAGCTGAACACCGTGATTGATGAGTGAAATCAGAAAGAAATATTACCTGCTTTACTGACTTTCGAAACAAGGGTGCGAGGCGAAAAGATTAGGAACTAGAAAGACCCCCTTACTTATTGTTCTACCGTTCCTGCCTTCCCCCACGAGAACAGAAAAACCAACAGACCACGAACACCAAAGGGCCCTTTTGAAAGCATACCCGAGGAGCGGGCATCCATCCAATCTTCACTTATAGACATCGAATGGCCTTATTTCCGTTCGTTAACTACTTCGAACGAGCAAGTTAGTAGCCTACCTCGGCCGAATGTTGGGACAAAGAGCAATAACTGTGCTTATCCTTCTAATAAGGAAACTAACCTTACCGCTCCGTGGGAAACCGATTCACCCACTACTGCTACTACTAGTATAGAAGAAGATCTATTAACACGCACGGCTATCTATATAACAAGTTGCCTCTGACCTCTGTCTCACGACCGCAAATAGAACCTGTAGCTTCATGCCCTGACCTGAACTGAACTACTACTGGCTTAGCTGCCTAGCTACTAATAACTTGGCACCCGTCCTGCCAATATAGTATAAAGCATATAAGTAGGATTCCACTCAGGGCACACTTGTTAGCTACAGTTCCCATCTGTCTTGTAAAGAACTAGAACTCGAACTGCCCGCAGTTACGAGACTAGCTCTCCTGGCCGTAGCAACTACAGTGACTCTTGCTCCTGAGCTTCAAAATCCTTACTTCAGGGGATTAAGGGTGGTCGTAGATCACCTGAAAGCTCAATTTTTGACTAGATAAGTCCTAGCAGCCAAGGATGAGTTCGATCCATTAGGTTCTTCGTTTTGTTCGGAAAAGAAAGGAGAGACAAGAAAACATCTTTGATTACGATTAAAAGAAACAATCTCAAATAGACCAAGATCCAATTTCGGGTCATTTCGTGGTGAACATGATCTGCCATAATCTCTTCGATTCCTTCATTTATGTGCCAGAATACAGAGAGATTTG